AAAAACCATCTTTCTTGAAAAAATGGAGGAAAAACCCCTTCGTTATTCGTTAAATGGGATCTACATATTGATTCTTTTTTTTTTCGCGATTTTTGATGAACTGTATGCATCAAAAGGTGCATGTACGGTTCCTAAGGGATAGAATTTGATCCTAATCAACCGACTTTATCGAGAAAGATTACTTTTTTTAGGTCAAGATATTGATAGTGAAATTTCGAATCAACTTATCGGTCTTATGGTATATCTCAGTACAGAAAGTGAGATCAAAGATTTGTATTTGTTTATCAACTCTCCTGGCGGATGGGTAATACCCGGAATAGCTATTTATGATACTATGCAATTTGTGCGACCAGATGTACAAACAGTATGCATGGGATTAGCCGCTTCAATGGGATCTTTTATTCTGGTCGGAGGAAAAATTACCAAACGTCTAGCATTCCCTCACGCTTGGCGCCAATGGGTTTTTATTTTATTTGAAAGAAAAAAGAAAACTATGCCTTCGCCATATGAAATATGAATATTAAGTAATAATAGCATGGCATTTCGAATTCAATATAAGAAATTTTTTTATTTCGTTTTAACATTAGATTATGTATTGAAAGAGTAGTATGAGATATTAAGGGTAGTTCCGATTTTATCTTATTTATCGGGAGCCTATTTCAGTGTCGCAAACTTTTTTTTTGTTTTTTGTTTTCACACCAGAAGGTTCTTAATGCTATTTATATTATTATGAATTATGAAAGAGGACGAAAAAAAAAAAAGATTATATTCTTTTTTCATTTTTTTTATTTGAAAAAAAAAAAAAGAAACTTTGGGATTGCTAAATCACCGATGAAATAAAGCAACGGAGCCACCATAGTATTTTGTTTTTCTTAATTCCTCCCAAGGAAAGGGTGGTCATTGTATCATTTACCGACCTAGGCTTTGTAGACTCTCTATTTTTCTTCGGTAAAAGTGAATTCTCTTGTGGAGCCGTATGCAATGCGCAAACAATGCCTGTACGGTTGTTCAATTCTATCTTTTTTTTTTATTCTTTATCTCTTCTCGTGACCTTCTTATGCGAGATAAAGTAGCCTTTTATTATCTTATATCATCAGGGTAATGATCCATCAACCTATTGCTGCTTTTTATGAAGCACAAATAGGAGAATTTGTCCTGGAAGCGGAAGAACTACTGAAACTGCGCGAAATCCTCACAAGGGTTTATGCACAAAGAACAGGCAAACCCTTATGGGTTGTATCCGAAGACATGGAAAGGGATGTTTTTATGTCAGCAGCAGAAGCCCAAGTTCATGGAATTGTTGATCTTGTAGCAGTTGCATAAAAAATAGCAGGAATTTCACACAAATCTCGATTTGAGATTTTAGTTTCTTACCGAAGTTTAATATTCTATTAATTTGAATTTTATTAATTTTAATAAAATATTAAAATAGAATATGAATATAGAAAGAATTCATAATCATCCGGTTAGGATCGATCTAAACCAGCCCATTATGCATACGATTCAACATGCCAACTATTAAACAACTTATTAGAAACACAAGACAGCCAATCAGAAATGTCACCAAATCCCCCGCTCTCGGGGGATGCCCTCAGCGCCGAGGGACATGTACTAGGGTGTATGTGCGACTCGTTCAGATTTCAGATTGTGGGTTGGGACAAAAGAAAAGAAAGAATTTTTCCACTATCCGTGATCAGTACCGATGAATAGGATAGAATGGAAGACTCCCCTTCACTATCTAAAACGAAAAAAAAAAGGATCTAGAATATCCTTCTATTGTGTATCAAATTTATGGTTTCTATTGGTGCAAATTCAATTACCTCGATTTTCAATTGAAAATGCGAAAGAATTCCCCATTGGTAGCAAATGATTATCTGTTAAGCAGGGCAAATCTTATTAAAATTAAAAAGCCGAAAATGGATGCCTCTACTCTTGCAAGAACGGACTAACAAGGTCAGCTAATCAGCTAATCCGCATAATTAAATACCGTTACTGTAAAAACGGATCTCGTTGTGAAAGACCTACTACTGGGGAATTCATGGGTAGAGCCAAAAAGTGTGAACTGTACAAGTTAACAATAGCATTGATTCGATCAAGTAAGGGGCTCCGGTGTATAGAGAGGACCTCGCCGTTTAAGAAATAACCATAGAAACGATGGAACCCACTATTTCTTTATCCATTTCTATTTACTACTTATTACTACTTATTTTTATTTACTATATTTTTGTTTGATACCTAGTACCAATAAAATTTCTTATTTCAAGGCGAAATGCTTATAAAAAAAAGAAAAAATCGTGGTTGGGAAGGTTAGAGTAGCAAAAGCCGTTGGAATTATTATTTTATACATTGGAAGAATCCGTTTTGTTATTCTAGAAAAGGGAAAAAGAATAACTGAAAGAAAGGAAATCAATTAGTTATTTATCAAAGTTTCGTTTATTCAATGACCAGAATTAGACGAGGATATATAGCTCGGAGGCGTAGAACAAAAATTCGTTTATTCACATCAAGCTTTCGTGGGGCTCATTCAAGACTTACTCGAACTGTTATTCAACAAAAAATAAAAGCTTTGTTTTCGGCCTATCGGGATAGAGATAGGCACAAAAGAAATTTTCGGTGTTTATGGGTCACTCGTATAAATGCAGCAATTCGCGAGAATGAAGTATCCTGTAGTTATAGTACATTAATAAACAATCTGTACAAGAGACAGTTGCTTCTTAATCGTAAAATACTTGCACAACTAGCTATATTAAATAGGAATTGCCTTTATCTGATTTCCAATGACATGATAAAATAAAGAGATTGGAAGGAATCCTTCGGAATGTTTGACTTTGACATGGAATTCTTTGGAAAATGAATTCCGGGAAGGTAGAATAGAAATAAGTATGATAAAATATGATCATAATATGATCAAGTAGTCAACCTGAACAAAAACATTCAATAAAAAACTATTTATTCTTTTTACTTTACCCAATTCGTTTTTTTTACGACACGACAATCAAATCAGGATTCCTGGATTTTTCTCGAACAAAACATCAAGCGACGTTTGAGTTCGGATTGAAATTTTGATTCAATTGAAGAGTAAGCCTATTTTTTTCTGGTTCTAAGACCCGTAGTTCTAGCGACCAACTCGTTTTTTTCAAATTGTCTTTCATTATTAAGAAAGGGTAATGAAGATAAAATACGAGCTTGTTTTATAGCAATAGTAATTAATCGTTGTTGTTTTAAAGTCAATCTATTCACCCGTCTAGATAATATTTTTCCTTGTTCACTAATAAATCGACTAATTAAACTCATGTTTCTATAATCAATTCGATCCCCCGATCCAATCGGGGGCAAACGCCTACGAAGAGATCGCTTGGGCTTAAGAAAAAGTCGCTTGGATTTATCCATGGCTTGTTTTTTATTTTATTCCTTTTTTCGAGAATCCTATTTCCTTCGATCAGATCAAAAATGCTAATGATTTAGAATTAAGAAATAGGATTTTGCTTATTTCTATTTAAATATATATATTAACATATGATAGGCTAATATATGATATGTTAATATGTCATTTTTCATCTTCCTTGTAAAAGTCACACGCAGCTGATCGATTCCATCTATTTCTTTATCTCCCCGTGAATTGTATGTTTGTAACAATAGGGACAGAATTTTCTCAACTCCAATCGACTAGGTCTATTGTGTCGATTCTTTTGAGTAATATATCTAGAAATGCCTATTGATTTCTTATTAACACTGTTTCGAACACAACTGGTACATTCTAAAATAACCCTTATTCGGACGTCTTTACCATTGGCCATGAACCTCCTTTTGGTTTTTATTCACTCAACTCTTCTATTTTCCTATACGAAACGAAGAAGAAAAGAAGGAAAAAATACAAGTTGCTAACTCGAAATCAAATTATGAAAGATTTTGTTGCAGCCAATTATAGTAAATTATAGTAATAGTAAAAATAAGTAATACAATGATTTAAAATTCTATTTACATTAGAAGTTTAGATTAGAATAGAAGTACAGTCTTTCTATTTTATTTCAACTTCTTGTATGATACTGTTGCCCTAACCACATTTCCACTTCTGTTCTCTTAATTTAATTAAAGTAAATTTACTTGAAGCTTGAACCCAGTTCCGAGTTTGGCTGAGGTTGAATCCACTTTTATTCTTTCTCTTTTCTAACTTATTCGAATTAGAAAAAAAAAAAGGGGGGTAGTAGTCAGAGATATTTAATTGTGTCTCTAATTTTCTTCACCCCCCCGTGTTAATAATTAGAATGAAAAAAAAGGGAATGTCAAAGCATCCGGGAAAAAACGATTGATCTCTATCAATAGACCTGCTAAAGACCCGAACCATAGAGTACTTATTACTGGCGCTACGGATAGATATGTTTTTAGATCTCGCATAAAAAATCCTCCTTCTGTATTCTTTATTGTAATACATAACGGCAATACCTATATGATCAGATGTATATATGTAGTTAAATTAAAGGACACTCGCATTTGTTTTGTACGCGGAATTCTTAATTCAAATTGAGAAATGTACAATGATTTGATAGATAAGATTTTCCTCTTCTTTTCTTAAAAGAACAAAATACGTCTCTTTCCGTCCGGGCATTCACGAAATTTACGGCGGGTTTCATTTTTTTTTTTTTTTTTTTCATATGTATATAAGTTTATTATTATATGTTATATGATATGAGACAAAAAAAAAAGAAGAAATGGCAAGATAAGTTATGTATCTCAATGGAGAAAATGAAATGAAATAAGTATGTGGAAAACAAGACAGGGATTCTCTACAATGACATTGTAGACCAATTGAAAGGGATGTAGCGCAGCTTGGTAGCGCGTTTGTTTTGGGTACAAAATGTCACGGGTTCAAATCCTGTCATCCCTACTTATTACTTCGCCTTTGAGCAATACAATAACAAGGGATCAATTGAGATCAATTAAAGGATCAATTGAGATCAATTAAAATTGGGCATACCTAATCATAAATTAATATGATATAA